AATTAAATAAAAAAAATTAATAAAAATATTGATACATAAGATAAATACAAGAATAGATCAGACGAGATTCGTCCATCTCCCATATATTTAATCCCTTCCCCTATAAAAAAACTTGCAACACCAACACCATTTGTAATTCCATCAATTATACGTCTATCAAAAAACTGAGTTAGTTCGGTTAATCCTCTTATCCCCACGGTAAAAACTCTAGTATAAAAAATATCTATGTAACCACGATTATATGACCAATTGTATATCATATTTTTTATTCGGTCCACAAGAATTCTTTTAGGACCCCCTTTTACAAATGAATTGATTAAATCCAAATTCTGGAAAAATGAATAAGCAGATCCATATAAAATATATGCTATGAATAGTCCGAAAATTGCTATACTTACTGAAAAAATTGCATTTGTAAAAAATTCATCCAAATTTACAGAATAATTAGAACTTGAATGTAAAAGATTTGTTGATGGGGTTAACCATTTCGATAATATATCAAAATCTATTACTCCTTGATCAAAAGGAATTCCTATTGATCCAACCAACAAAGTAAATAGTACTAATACAAGAAGAGGAAATAACATAGTATTGTCCGATTCGTGAGGATACTTGGAAGTGTATTTATTTCCAAAGTAAGTACTAAAGTATCGTATCCTATTTCTTACATTATTATCAATTTTCGATCTATTTTTTGAAAAAAAAAAGAAACCTTTTTATTCATTGTTGATAAAAGTCAATTTGGATTGACTCCTCTTGGAGTTCCTTTTCCCCATAGAGATATGGAATAGAACGAACCATTTTGAGTGCTACTGTAATTTTGAAAATGAACACGTAAATACCCATCAAAGGTAAGTAAATATACCCGAAACATATAAAATGCGGTTAATCCTGCTGTGAAATAAGCTATTACTGCGAAAATTGGTGAATAGAACCAACTATCATTAAGAATGTCATCTTTGGACCAAAAACAAGCAAGAGGTGGAATACCACAAAGCGAAAGTGTACCCAATAAAAAAGTAGTTCTTGTAATTGGAACATATCTTGTTAAACCACCCATAAGAACCATATTCTGACTTTTATCTGGCGAATATCCAACAATAGGTTCCATTGAATGAATAATGGATTCGGATCCCAACCCAAAAACAATAAAGCTTTTGAATAGGCATGAGTGATCAAATGGAATAAAGCAGCTCGATAAGAACCTATACCTAGAGCTAACATAATATAACCCAATTGAGACATTGTAGAATAGGCTAAGCTTTTTTTAATGTCTCTTTGAGCAAGGGCCAAAGTAGCCCCTAATAATAGTGTTATTACACCTATTAAAGAAATGAAATTCATTATATAAGGTATGACTATGAAAAGAGGAAGAAGCCGAGCTACAAGAAAAATTCCTGCTGCTACCATAGTAGCAGCGTGTATAAGAGCCGAAATAGGAGTGGGTCCTTCCATAGCATCAGGTAACCATACGTTAAGGGGGAATTGTGCGGATTTAGCAACTGCACCGACGAATAATAAAGAAGCACACAAAGTAGCAAATAAAGAATTGGCCCCATTATTCTGGATTAAGTTATTAGTTATTTCGAGCAAATCCCGAAATTCTAAGCTACCTGTTATCCAATAAAAACCTAAGATTCCTAACAATAAACCAAAATCCCCTACACGATTAGTTACAAAAGCTTTTTGACAAGCACTTGCTGCAATTGGTCGTGTGAACCAAAACCCTATTAATAAATAAGAACACATTCCCACTAGTTCCCCAAAAATATAAATTTGATACAAATTTGAACTAGTAACTAATCCCAGCATAGAAGTATTAAAAAAACTCATATAAGCAAAAAATCTTAAATATCCTTGATCGTGATACATATACTTGTCACTATAAATAAGAACCATGATTCCAACAGTAGTAATTAGTATTGACATAATAGAAGTAAGTGCATCGATCAAGTATCCAAAATCTAAGGAAAAATCATTATTGATGGTCCAAGACCATAGATATTGATAGATCAAACTTCCATTTATTTGTTGAATAGACAGATTGGCCGAAAACACCATAGCTATACTTAAGAGTAAAACACTAGGGAAAGCCCACATGCGACGAATATTTTTTGTTGCTGTCGGAATAAGTAGAAGTCCAAATCCTATTGACATAGTAACTGGAAGTGGAAGAAAAGGTATTATCCACGCATATTGATATGTATGTTCCATAAGAAAAGAAACTCTTTTTTCTTATAATTGCAAATTGTTCTCGATTCACCAATTCTTATCCTTTTTTATCCTTTTAGAAAGGAACAATAATAAAAGAAATCAACAAAAAAAAAGTCAAATATTGGGATTCTTAATTATTCTGATTTTTTCTCAGATATTTGAAATATTCCAAAATTGACAATAGGTTGGTCAAAAAATATGACCAAATAACTATGTACAAATAACTATGTAAAGGTAAAGGCGATTACCTAGTAGTTATTTTAACTAAGAAAAGATTAAAGGAATATGAGATTTTAAAATAATTTTCTTACTACTATTATTTATTAGATTTTGATATTTTTTTGGTGATTAATAAACATATTACATATACTATAATAGTATATGTAATATATTATATAGTATAGTAAATATAGTAAGTAGTATAGTAAATATAGTAAGGAAAAAGAGTTAGACCAAAAAAAGAGTACTTTTTTTATTCAAATATGGATCATAGTATCTATATTCGGTATCTATATTCCAAAAAAAAAATACCTAGGTTTTCTAGTTCATTTTGGGAGTGGAGTAATTACCTAACTTGTTGTGTAACTGATTGATTGGATTGAAATCCAATAAAGAAAACTTATGTTTATCGGAAATCTTATGATACTCCTTACTTCGTATATAACTGAAATAAAAGATTACTTAGGTAACCTAAGTAATGGAATGTCTTGTTTAACGGATTAAGTACTAGTTCTAATTTAGTTCTAATTGGAATTTGAATTATGGACATAGCACTCTGGACTTAATCAATTTTTATTTTCCCTTATTTTCTTCTATTTTTTTCCCTCATGTCATTTATATATGTGATGTGTGATGCGCGCGCATACATATATGTGATATATATATCACATATACATGTATATATAAATATATTTGTATTATATATATTTGTATGTTTATTATATATATTACTATGTTAAAGTAAAAAAACAATGTATATTTTAAAGAGTATATTAAAAAAATTATCCACATACACGAAATAAGTATAGATAATAACTAAAAAGAACGATCTATTTTGAAGAATACATGTCTTTCACATACAACGATAAAAAGAGGAACCCCCTTTTTTTGAATGGCAGTTCCAAAAAAACGTATTTCTATGTCAAAAAAACGTATTCGTAGAAATATTTGGAAGAAAAAAGGATATTTAGCTGCAGTAAAAGCTTTTTCTTTAGCGAAATCGGTTTCCACCGGGCATTCAAAAAGTTTTTTTGTGCGACCAAACAAATAATAAAGTCTTAGAATAATCTCAATTGATATAGCCTAAACAACCTCAAATTTTGTAAGATGAATGTTAACTAATGTATTTTTCTGTATTGAATTTCTCAATATTAGTTAGAACTCACTGCTGTGATATATAGAATAAGAGTTTTTTGTATATTGGGTTCTTTTTATATTGGGTTCTAAGTATTATTTTTTTTTCCCTATCACAATTGTACTTTTCACAATAGAAAAGTACAATTGTGATAGAGATTGAAACTCTTTTGTTATATGCCTATAACAAAACTTAATTGGTTTTGTAAATGGTATTATAAATTATAAATTATATGCGCAATAAAGAATATTAATACTTTAATTTTAATATACTAAGGTATCGAAATCATTAGGAAAATAACAAATTCTTTGTATTTAATGATAAAATTGTGATAGATATGAAATCCTAGTTATTTGATTTTGTTCATTGAAAAAAAAACTCAATCTTTTTCATTTGAATCCATGAAATCGTATAAATAAAAAACAAATCAGAAAAAAAATAGAGAAAAAAGACAATTCTTAGTTTTATACCTCAACTGAGAAAAAACTATTGAGTTCCAACTGTTTGGAGAGAACTTAGTTTCTAGTACGTGAAAGTTGATTGTTAAAAAACCCACGACGATACTACCTAAGTAGGTATTTTATTGAAAATTCAAATATTTAAACCAAAAACCAGTCTTTATTCATCGATTCTAATTAATGAACTATATTGAATCCTTGAATCTCGACGATTCAACATGAATTGACTATTATTATTTCAAGTAAGCCGCCATGGTGAAATCGGTAGACACGCTGCTCTTAGGAAGCAGTGCTAAAGCATCTCGGTTCGAGTCCGAGTGGCGGCATCTTCTAAAAGAGATACAATAGATCCTAAAATGTATTCAATTCCCGATTTCCAATTCTGTAATGGGATCTCTTTTATGATATTTGCGACTTTAGAACATATATTAACTCATATCTCTTTTTCGATCATTTCAATTGTGATTACGATTCATTTGATGACCTTATTAGTCCACAAAATTGTAGGATTACGTGATTCGTCAGAAAAAGGGATGATAGCTACTTTTTTCTCTATAACAGGATTATTAGTTTCTCGTTGGATTTCTTCGGGACATTTTCCATTAAGTAATTTATACGAGTCATTAATCTTCCTTTCGTGTAGTTTCTTCATTATTCATATGATTCCCAAGATATGTAACCTTAAAAATGATTTAAGCACAATAATTGCACCAAGTACCATTTTTACTCAAGGCTTTGCCATGTCGGGTCTTTCAACTGAAATGCATCAATCTGCAATATTAGTACCTGCTCTACAATCTCAGTGGTTAATGATGCACGTAAGTATGATGTTATTGAGCTATGCAGCTCTTTTATGCGGATCATTATTATCAGTCGCTCTTCTAGTCATTACATTTCGAAAAAACATCGATATTTTTTGTAAAAGCAATAATTTCTTAATTAAGTCATTTTTCTTTGGTGAGATTGAATATTTGAATGAAAAAAGAAGTGTTTTTAAAAACACTTCTTTTCCTTCATTTCGAAATTATTACAAATATCAATTAACTGAGCGTTTGGATTATTGGAGTTATCGTGTCATTAGTCTAGGGTTTACCTTTTTAACCATAGGTATTCTTTGTGGAGCAGTATGGGCTAATGAGGCATGGGGATCCTATTGGAATTGGGACCCCAAGGAAACTTGGGCATTTATTACTTGGACCATATTCGCGATTTATTTACATACTAGAACAAATATAAATTGGAAAGGTACGAATTCGGCACTTATAGCTTCTATAGGATTTCTTATAATTTGGATATGCTATTTTGGGATCAATCTATTAGGAATAGGTCTACATAGTTATGGTTCATTCACATAAACATCTAATTGAATAAACTACATGAAGAATACATAAGATAAAAACATCATCCCATATATAACGAAAGTTTGTTTTTATGAGTTTTTGAGAACCGTTTGAATCAAGGAATCATTCAAATTTAAATGGTTCTCAAAAACTCGAGATGTATCTAATTACAATTCTTATTCATTTTATTTCTTTTTTCATTATACAGTACAGCAAACGATTTTCAAAATATTAAATTCAAAGAATTATAAGACTTTCCTTCCGTCTCATTAATGAAACACTATCTATGATAATAATTGGATAGGATAGCGTGTACCTTGTCAACTGATAACGAGAGAACGAAATCGGGATAAATACCAATACCTATTACGGGTAGAAAGATACAGATTGAAAGAAATAGTTCTCGTGGTCCAGAATCCCAAAAATTCGAGTTTGGAATATTAAATAGCTTGTATCCATAAAACATCTGACGTAACATAGATAATAAATAAATAGGAGTTAATATCATTCCAATTGCCATTACTAAAGTAATTAGCATTTTTGGCATTAAAAGATATTTTGTACTAGTAATTAGTCCAAAGAATACTACAAATTCCGCAACAAAACCACTCATTCCTGGCAATGCAAGAGAAGCCATCGAGAAGCTACTGAACATGGTAAATATTTTTGGCATTGGGATAGATATCTCTCCCATTTCTTCGAGATAAACAAGACGTGTTCTATCACAACTCGTTCCCGCCAAGAAAAAAAGTGCAGCACCAAAAAATCCATGAGAGAGCATTTGTAAAATAGCTCCATTGAGTCCCATGTCGGTTATAGAACCAATTCCTATAATTGTGAAACCCATGTGAGATACAGAGGAATAGGCTATTCTCTTTTTTAAATTACGTTGACCAAGAGAAGTTGAAGCTGCATAGATTATTTGCATTGTTCCTATTATCACCAACCAGGGAGAAAATATAGAATGAGCGTGGGGTAATAATTCCATATTGATCCGAATCAATCCATATGCGCCCATTTTAAATAGGATTCCAGCTAAAAGCATACATGTACTGTAATGTGCTTCTCCATGGGTATCAGGTAACCATGTATGTAGGGGTATAATCGGCAATTTGACAGCATAAGCAATAAGGAAGCCAAAATAGAATATTATTTCCAATGCCACAGGATATGATTGATTAATTAATCTTTCAAAATCTAATGTTGGTTCATTGGAACCATATAAACCCATACCTAGAACTCCTATTAAGAAAAAAATAGAACCCCCTGCAGTGTACAAAATAAACTTTGTAACCGAGTAGAGACGTTTCTTTCCCCCCCACATGGATAAAAGTAAGTAAACAGGAATTAATTCTAACTCCCACATGATGAAAAAAAGTAAAAGGTCTCGAGAAGAAAATAATCCTATTTGACCGCTGTACATTGCTAGCATCAGGAAATAGAACAACCGCGAATTTCGAGTAATTGGCCAAGCTGCTAAAGTTGCTAAAGTAGTGATAAATCCTGTCAGTAAAATGGGTCCTATGGAAAGTCCATCGATTCCTAGTCTCCAGTGGAAATCAAAAACATCTATCCATTTATAATCTTCCTTCAATTGCATTAATGGATCATCCAATTGGAAATGATAACAGAATGCATAAGTCGTTAGAAGGAGTTCTAAGAAGCATATACATAAAGTATACCACCGAAATATCTTTTTCCCTCTATGAGGGAAAAAGAAAATTGAAGAACCCGCGAATATCGGTAAAACAACAAGTATTGTTAACCAAGGAAAATAACTCCTGATAAAGACAAGATACGTTTTGACCAGAAAAGCCCGTCCTCAAAATAATATATTTTGTCGAGCACGGGCTTTTGTCGGTAAAGAGGAATCACAAATGATTCAAGTGGAGTTTTTTGTAACGTATCAATAAGATAGAGCCATGCTGCGAGTTGTTTCAGGCCCTAAATAAACACGGACACTCAAAAAATCTGTTGGGCAGGCGGATTCACATCTCTTACAACCTACACAGTCCTCGGTTCTTGGCGCGGAAGCTATTTGCTTGGCTTTACATCCGTCCCAAGGTATCATTTCCAATACATCTGTGGGGCAAGCTCGTACACATTGAGTACACCCTATACATGTATCATAAATTTTTACTGAATGTGACATTGGATCTATAAATTCCAGTTTTGAACATAAAAGATTTTCGATCTGGTCAAATCAAATTAGTAGTAAATGAATCATATATTATATATTGTAATATTGTAGACACCAGACGAAGCAGTGGTTTATTAAAAACAATCAATATATTTCTTAAATCAATCTGTTTATGAGAAAAGGTCAAGAGACTTTGATTTTCGTTTCAACAATTATGCTGATACGAGTTGCACATGCGAATTAAAATTAATTGGCCAACAAATTGGTCATCATTATTTCAATATAAATAGAAAAATGCAATTCAATAAAATCGAATTGCATTCAAATTCAATAAAAAATAGTATTTCAATTCTATTAAATATTTTTATGTGTCTTTATTTAAATTATCTATGATAATTATCACTAATTATTCAACAAATTCGATTGATTAATACGAGTTGATTTTCTGTTACGATGGATCGACGAAACAATAGCAAGTCCAATAGCTGCTTCAGCAGCTGCAATGGCTATAACAAAGATTGAGAAGATGTCTCCTTTTAATTGGCGACTATCAAATATATCAGAAAATGTTACAAGATTGATATTAACCGAATTTAGTATAAGCTCAAGACACATAAGCGCTCTAACCATGTTTCGACTTGTGATCAATCCATAGATACCGATAGAAAATAAATAAACACTCAAAAAAAGGACATGCTCAAACATCATTGACTAACTCCTTATCAATCTCGATTCATTTCAATATGAACAACAATTCAACCGATTCAATTGATTAGAATAGAACAATTACACAACAAAAGAAGATATTGACGGTAGATAGATTTAACTAAAAATTTCTATTTATTTATTTAGAATTTAGTTAGAATTCTAAGAATTGGGAATTATTATTAAGTTAAGTATTTTTATTGCTTATTGTCGAGCCATAGTAATTGCACCTATCAAGGAAACTAAAAGAATTATAGAAATGAGTTCAAACGGAAGATAAAAATCTGTTGATAAATGAATCCCGATTTGTTGAACGTTATTTATTAGGTCCTGTTCCATAATCTGGTTTGATCTTGCAGTCCAAATAATTCCGTACCATGACGTATCTGGGATAGTAGTAATTAGTGAAAAAAGAATAGTTGTACAAACCATCGAAGTGACCCCATCTCCAATGGTCCAAAAATAGGAATTATTGGAATATTCTGAACCATTTATGAACATTACAGCAAATATGATCAAGACATTTATGACTCCCACATAAATAAGGAGCTGTGCGGCAGCTACAAAATAGGAGTTCGATGAAATATAGAATAAGGATATACAAACAAGAACCAATCCCAACGAAAAGGCAGAATAAATTGGATTGGTAAATAATACTACCCCCGGACCCCCTAATACAAGAATTGACCCCAGAAATACAACAAGAATATCATGTATTGGTCCAGGTAAATCCATTATGTATAAAATACAAAATAAAAAACTTTAACTATTTCATGACCTTACTTTAACTTTACTAAATAAATGGTCCAGGAAAGGAAAAGGGGTTACCCTATTTTTTTCTTGTATATAATATTGTATATGATACATTTATAATTGAATTGAATTTGAATATGGATTAATGTAGATATAGATAAAATTATCGGGCCAATCCTACTTTATTTATATTTATCCGAAAGAAAAAAAAAAGAAAAGAGTAGTTGGAATATGTAGTTGAAATTTGCTATTTCGAAATCATCATGAAAAATATATTCTCAGTTTAAATCAAACAGTGATTCTCAACAATCAATAGTTATTCGTTTTTATTTGTAGTTACTGACTACCCAAAATAAAAAGCTTGGATCCTTTATATCAAAACAAAATCTTAGTAATCGGTAATTGTTCTTGAATCAAAGGGTTTATCTTTGTCTATTTTTATTTGAGTCGAATTCATAACTGTTTGAATTGTGTAATCTCCAATTATTGAGATTGGTAATCGACCCAAAGCAATTTGATTATAATTCAATTCGTGACGATCATAAGTGGAAAGTTCATATTCTTCAGTCATTGATAAACAATTTGTTGGACAATACTCGACACAGTTACCACAAAATATATAAACCCCGAAATCTATACTATAATTAAGTAATTGTTTCTTTTTAATATCTCTTTCAAATCTCCAATCAACAACGGGTAGATCTATCGGGCATACACGAACACATACTTCACAAGCAATACATTTATCAAATTCAAAGTGGATTCGACCCCGGAAACGCTCTGATATGATCGATTTTTCATAAGGATATTGAATAGTTACAGGTAAACGATTTGTGTGGGATAAGGTAATTATGAAACTTTGACCAATGTACCTTGCAGCTCGTATTGTTTGTTGACCATAATTCATGAACCCAATTACCATAGGGAACATATTGTAGATATACATGAAAAAATTGACGTTTCTTTCTCTTGTTTGATAGAGATTATGAATCTAAAATAGTGTTATCATATTCTGTTATTTATAATGAAACAAGTTGGGAAGAAGTTGTTAATAACGGATTACCTAGAGAAATAGGTAAAAGAAATTTCCATCCAAGATTTAATAACTGGTCCATTCTCATCCTAGGTAAAGTCCATCTTGTTGTGATAGAAATGAAGAGAAACAAATAAGCTTTAGTTAATGTAATAAGGATACCCATTGTCATTCCAAAAATGCCAGCGATTTTATTTATTCTGAAAAGCTCAGGAATGGATATATACGGAATAGATAAATTCCACCCACCTAAGTAAAGAACTGTTACAAATAATGAAGAAACTAAAAAATTTAGGTAAGAAGCAAGATAAAATAAACCGTATTTGATACCCGAATACTCGGTTTGATAACCTACTACTAATTCCTCCTCCGCTTCTGGTAAATCAAAGGGCAATCTCTCACATTCGGCTAGAGAAGAAATTAGAAAAACAATAAATCCTATAGGCTGGCGCCACGGATTCCACCCCCAAAAACCATATTTTGACTGTGCTTCAACTATATCAACTGTACTTGAACTGTTAGATAATCATAGTCGATAATAACATCACTGTTCCCATCGCTATTTCAAAACCGTACGTGAGACCTCAGCTTCATACGGCTCCTCGATGGCCACAAAAAAAATGTAAGGACGGGTTCGGTATTATCACCATCTTTGGGTAGATAGAATAAAGATACATCGGAAAGTCCCAAATTAGACCAATGGAATTCTGTCTGCTAGAATAAGAAAAAAGTGCTTCCGAATTGATCTCATCCTTTACAATAAGAATTTCTCTTTGTTCGGTAATAACTTATTATTTCAATAAAATACTCCTTATATCAATCAATACAAAATAAAAAGAATTAGTGATTAGTTCATGAATCGTGATAAGAATTCGATATGTATGAATATGGATAGAGAAAAGAATAAATAAGGATCCCCTTTTTTTATTATTCATTCAATTACTGCATTCCATTTCTTTTTTCCTGTTCTTCTGTCTCAGAGGAGAATACTAAAAAAAAAATAAAGGATTAATTCGTTCTTGATAGTCATTTCTTTAACCAGTGAATAGGAGCATACTCTAGATCGGAATCGTAGGGAAGTACTACTTGATCATTTCTACCAATTTTATGAAGAAATACCTCTTTTTTGATACCTTACACTATCTCCATTACTAATCCTTTGTGTACCTTGGTGTTCCTAACCGTCCACTGACTTTTGATTGATCCCCGGTATAGTAATACATACGAGACAGTAGTAGAAACTCCATACAGTTGATCTTTTGTTTGCGCCCGCTTCAAGATATGATGACTAATCAAAAAATCTTACTTAATCTTGGGGTAAGCAGTTTACACTGCTTATGTTTACTTCAACTTTATTCTTGTACATAGGGAATGAGATTTTTTCTTCTTACTACAAATTTATAAGCTGTTTAGTTTCACTCATATAACTATCTGGTTTAACTCATCAACCCGAATGCTGAATAAAAAAAAAATGAAAACATCTATTCAATACATTGAACCTCTTTCTTTTTTCTTTTATTTATAGAAGAGAGGTTCAAAGTTCATATTCCAACGAATCACACGTAGAGATATTGATAACACACATAGAGTTAATGGTATTTCATAACTAATAGATTGAGCAGCAGCTCGTAGACCACCTAAAAAGGAATATTTATTATTCGATCCATATCCTGACATAAGAAGCCCAATAGGAGCAATACTGGAAATGGCGATCCATAAAAAAACACCTATACTGAGATCGGCTAAAACAAGACGATACCCAAAAGGAATTACTAAATAACTTAGTAGAATTGATATAACCACTATAGACGGTCCCACACTAAACAAACGAATATCTCCTCGAGATGGGAGGAGGTCCTCTTTAAAAAGTAGTTTAGTCCCATCCGCTATAGCTTGAAGAATTCCCAACGGGCCAGCATATTCAGGCCCAATACGTTGTTGTATCGCTGCAGATATTTCTCTTTCTAACCACACAATTACTAGTACCCCTATTGTGATTCCCAATATAAGGGTCAAAATGGGTACAATCCATATTAGTCCATACACTTCTTTTAAAAATTCCGATGTAGAAAAAGAATTGATAGTTTGTACTTCTGTCGTATCAATTATCATTTCAACGATCAACTTCTCCCATAATGATATCTATACTACCCAATATCGTCATGATATCAGCCAATTTCATTCTTTTAACTAGCTGAGCTGAGGAAGAATTTGCAAATTGATAAAACCGGGTGGACGAATTTTCCATCTCCAGGGGAAAACGCTATTATCTCCTATCAAATAAATTCCCAATTCTCCTTTTGGGGCTTCCACTCTCACATAAAGTTCTTGTTTCGACAATTCCAAATTGGGTGAAGGTTTTTTACTAATAAATCTATATTCAAAATCATTCCATTCGGAATTCTTTGCTCTATCAAAGCGTCGTACTTCGAAATTTTCATAAGGTCCTCCAGGAATTCCTTCTAGAGCCTGTTGAATAATTTTTATGGATTCCTTCATTTCACCAATTCGTACTAAATAACGAACTAATGAATCTCCTTTTGCCATTGGACTTCCCAATCGAATTCATTGTAACACTCATAACGATCAACTTTACGAAGATCCCATTGGATTCCAGAAGCTCGTAACATCGGTCCTGATAAACCCCAATTTACAGCTTCTTCTCCACCAATAATGCCCACTCAACTCCTTCAACTCGTTCCAAAAAAATGGGATTCCACGTAATAAGTTTTTGATATTCAACAACTCCTGTTAAAGAATAATCACAGAAATCCAAACATTTATCTATCCATCCATAGGGTAGATCAGCAGCTACTTCTCCGATACGGAAATAATTATGCATCATTCGCATACCTGTGGCGGCTTCGAATAGATCATATATCAATTCTCTTTCTCTGAAAATATAGAAAAAGGGAGTCTGTGCACCGATATCTGCCATAAAAGGTCCAAGCCATAACAAATGAGAAGCTATACGGCTCAATTCCAGCATAATTACTCTGATATAGCTAGCTCTTTGAGGTACTTGAACATTTTCCAATTGTTCTGGTGCATTTACGGTTATTGCCTCTGTGAACATAGTAGCTAAATAATCCCATCGTGTTACATAAGGTAGATATTGTATAATTGTTCGATTTTCCGCTATTTTTTCCATTCCTCTGTGTAAATAGCCCAATATGGGCTCACAGTCAATAACATCTTCACTATCGAGAGTAACGATTAGTCGAAGAACACCATGCATTGATGGGTGGTGAGGCCCCATATTGACTATCATGAGATCTTTTCTTGTAACCGGTACTGTCATATCTTTTCTTCCTTAATTCATTATTCCATGAATTCCTCAAAACGAGGCTTATCAAAACGAAAAATAGAATACTACTAAAAAAAATTCAAACGATTAAATTAACGAGTTTTTGGCTCCCGAATATCCAACTGACCAATTAATTTCTTATAATGTACTCTATTTTTCTTTGACAAATAAGCCAGCAACCGTTGACGTTTTCCTAGAATTTTTCGTAGACCCCTTTGCGATAAAAAATCTTTTTTGTGCAATTCCAAATGTGAAGTAAGTCTCCGTATCTTATTGGTGAAACTGAATACTTGAAATTCAACAGAACCTTTGTTTTCTTTTTTTTCTTCTTGTGGAATAATGGAAATAAATGAATTTTTGACCATAAAAAATTTTTCTATCCTTTTTCTTTCTTTTTCATGGATTTTTCCGATCAGGAAAAATAAAAAAAAAAGAATTATGCCAGTTATTTTAATCTAGTACACACAAAAATTTTGATTTATTCATATACTACTTTTTTATTTTATCCAAATCAAATTGAAAATTTGATTTGGATAGAAAGGGATAATATGTTTCCGCATTAACGAAAGAAAAAAAAATTTCTTTCTATCTAAAAGGATTCCGCTAATTTATTTATTCCTATATCCAATTGAATGGTGTATCCATTCAATCTGTATCATTTACCAAAATATAACATAGCATATGCGTACATCTTTCGGCCGAAAATGTCACGGAATATAGATATATATGATATAGGAAATATACTATTAAATTAAATAATTCTAAATCGTGGATACATATGTATCCTTGACATACTGAAACGACTGCCATTATTGGTATCAAACCAATAGCGATTCATACAAGCTAAATCTTCTAATCGGTAATTGGGCCAAAGAACAAATTTACATTTAATGAATTTATTTGTATCTGTATTAAGATGCTTGTCCTCATCAAAAAATTTTCCAGAGTTTCTTATGTTGTTTTCATTGCAAAATAATGGATTTCTATTTCTATCCGTAACATCCCAATTATGGGAATTGAAACAAATTAACATTCTCAATTCTCTACGACGTCTAGGAGATAGAATATTTTCAGGAACAAGGAAATCATAATAATTTGTGTCCCCATTCACAAGCATATTCCCATATCGTACAATGGGTTTATCCAAATTCCTCTTATCAATATATCTTTTTTTTATGCATTTTCCATTAATTTGGTGTTTATTGTTCTCGACCAATGAAATACTTATAGTTTGATATATAATCAATTTTCCATCCCTTTTTAGAGATAGACGAATTGGTTCGATAATTAATATTCCTTTTTTTATCAATTCTGTAAGAGCTAGATTTTTCTGAATTAGCATTACATCCAGATGCATCTCTCCTCTTTGAATCGAGGATATAGCAATTTCCTTTGGATTTATCAGTCTAAGTAAGAGACAATATACCTTGATATTATTGATCATTCTTTGGTTCAAGGAGTCATCCCATCTTAATTGAAAAAGGAAATATTTTTTCAGGAAGAAATCAAGTTCTGCTTCCTTGTTTTTCTTGGATTGTTTTTTCTTTTTACCTTTTTTAATGGTAATGTCTGATCTCGCATAATTCTCTTCAATATCTTTTTTTTTGTTTTCTTTTCGTAGATCTGATACAAGATTTACTTGGTCCTGTTGTTCATTTTTTTGTTGGTTGAAATTTTCTAATTTAAGATATTTTTTTTGATCAGATATCATCTGAAGATTATTTTTTATATTTCTATAGATGTTTTTATTTTGACTTTGATTTTTATAAAAATCAAAGTCAAAAAGAAGTAATTTGATTGGTATAATCCATGGTTTAATCTTATATGCATCAAAAAGTAAGACAAATTCTGGGAAGAACCAAGATTCTAGATTTGATATGGTACGATAAACTCTTTCTTGATTCATTCCCATCCAATTCAAAAAAATACTTTTTTGATTGGATGGGTTTATTTTTTGATGAATCGTAAGAGAAAAAATATCTTTTTTTTTCAATTTGTTGTTGATTTTTTTTTCAGTCTTAGTATTTTTATCAATTTTGGTACCGATATGTGTATTGGTCCAGGTCTCAATATAGATATTTTTTCTAAGACAAAAATGGAGAATTCTACAATCAAAATATTTTCTATCTAGATTTTTATGCGTATCAATAATATATCCTTCTTCTAGATAATCACTAATAGCTGTACTTACCAATACATAAAATGATTCGGATTTCGGTTTATTGAAATTATATGGAATTTTGAGAACTCCGTTTACTTGTAATCTTGACCCATAAATATATAAATCCTTCTTATCCCCATAGTTCATATATTTATGTGACAAAAGATCATATCTGTAGTGTTTTTTCCATTTTTCTTTTTGATTTGTCAATGAATCCGCTGCATAGTAATTTTGTTTCACGTAATGAATTAATTGGTCTTTTTCTTTTTTATATGAATCCGATTTAATTGAGTCTTTATTTTGAATCCTATAACGTTGATTGATTCTATTTCGCCATTTTTGCGGTACTAACCACGACCATTTGGTTTGAGATAAATTGTATTGATAATGCCCCTTTAACCAGTTTTTCCATTCAATCATTCCAGACTTATGAATTTTCTTATGTCTTGAATTGGAATCAAATATTCCTCGTGTCATACAATAATCCTTGATTTTATCCTTAATAAAAGGATAAGTCCCCTGATATTGAAGTATAGATTTCAAGTGATACTTGTTAAGTAATTGGGTTTGTGATAATTTGTAAAATACATATGCTTGGGACAAGGAGGATAAGTCATAATACATTTTTGTACTATTACTAATATTAGTATTCGAAAACGAATTTTTTATAGTGGAAAAAAAGTTCATTGTATTTTGATCTCTTTCATCAATTCCTTTCTGATTTGTTTGATCGTTGTAAACGGATTTTTTGATTATTTTTTTTGTTGATTCAAAGAAAAGTTGAAAATTGATCCTGTGAATGGTAATCATACATAGCAAGATATCTATGTATATTTTTTCAATCAGAGATTTCAAAAAATAATGTGATTTACGTATTAATCGTATATTTATTCTTTGGAATATCTGCCAAATATGTTTCCGTGATTTCGATCTTTTATCATCACAAGTTATAATTATTTTTTTCTTGTCTTTTGTGATTCGTTCTATTTGATTCCTGATTGTGATTGTTCTATCAGAAAGATCTTTCATCTTTTTTTCTATGAGTGAATAATTTGTCCAATTCATGGATTGGATTTGGATGGTTGATTTGTGAATAATCTTATTATTTATTTCGGAATCTTTTCCATTTTCAGCCCTTTCATATACTTTCGCCTTGCTCAATTCAAATAAGAATATTGGGTTTACTTTTTGAATTTCCTTCATTATTCGTTTTAGAACTAGAAGTATTTTAATGATCCATCTTGTTTTTTCTTTTGAAACTTTTAGAAGTAGAAAGAAATTCTTTTTCACTTTTCTAACTTTTTTTTGGAGTTCTTTATAAATGGGTTCAAAAAAGGAAGGTCGTTTTCGGGGACTCCCAAAAGGGAGTTCCGCTTCCATTCCCCAAACTGTTAAAAAACAAAAATTGTCTTTTTTTCCTTTTTTTTTTATTTGATCTCTAGGATGAGATCGTATTTTAGATCTTCGCCAAGGTTTCAAACAGAAAGGAAATAGAATCTTTATCTGAATACCGTCTGTTAACCAATCTTTGGGAAATTCAGTTTCTGATAATTGAACACCATTATAGGTGCATTTAACATGCATTTCTCTATTCCATTCCTTCAAATCCTCATACCATTCGGGTAATTGGAATAATACCATACGGCCAATATTTTTAGCAATTATCAATAAAGGCAATACAATGTATTTTCTAAGAAAAGATTGGGTTACTAACATCAAACCTCTTATTGCTTGAGCAAATATAATGCTATCCCAAGTTTCTGATATTGCTATACGTTCATTTTCCTCTTTTTTATATTCGTTTTTTTTCTCTTTTTCCCTTGTCTCTTCCTCCTCAAAATCAAAATGCGAAATTTTCAATTCTGGTTCTCTCCCCACCGAATTCCTAAAAATTAGATTCATCATTTCAGAGATATAAGAAGAAAAAAAAAATGTTTTGTCTATTCGATCCAAAAAAAGCGGGGAATGCACATTTGCTTGAAACATTTCCCAAATAACTGTTTTACGTCTTTGAGCACGCATGGATCCTTTGATT